GGCGATTCGAATATTCTAATGAACGATTCATGAATATGGATGACGAATCGAAAAATTCTATACAATTCTGAAAAACGGAAAGATCCCGCGAGTCTAATCATACCATTCCATTATATTGACAATTTCAAAAAACTGTTCATACTATGATCATAGTATGCGGGCGGTTGGGCAAGTCGGCCCCCATCGTCTAGTGGTTTAGGACATCTCTCTTTCAAGGAGGCAGCGGGGATTCGAATTCCCCTGGGGGTAGGGTACTACGAAAGGAAGTTGATCATGGATTACCAATAAGCCTAAAGTGGATTCTTCCTGGGTCGATGCCCGAGCGGTTAATGGGGACGGACTGTAAATTCGTTGGCAATATGTCTACGCTGGTTCAAATCCAGCTCGGCCCAATAATTCGCCAATCTACCATGAGATGGTATAACCCCCTTGTCCTTCCGAAATACCCCATACGAAATACGAAGATAAAAAAAAGAATCCAATTTTCTGGTCGATCCCTTATTTCCCTGGGATTGTAGTTCAATTGGTCAGAGCACCGCCCTGTCAAGGCGGAAGCTGCGGGTTCGAGCCCCGTCAGTCCCGACAAATACATCCATTAATTTCTCCCTTTCTATGAAAGGATGTCAGGGGGCAGAATTCCATTTCCAAAACAAAGGGGCTTTTTTTCTTTCCTATTTTTCCATTTTTTTGGAAGGTCCCATCGAAGAAATAACAAACCCTAAACATAGTGATATTAGATCTTTTATACCGGCCTCATCTTTATCAAACTTCTTTGTCTTCGTCTTCCAAAAAATCACAAGGAGTTTAGAACTTAACTCTTTTTTTTCCATTTCACTTTTCTTGTTTGTATTTCACTTTTCTTGTTTGTTTGGGTTTGTAACTATGTGACTAATCGAAGTGGAAGGGCAATCTGATGATACTTCATCAGATGATTGTACAAGGAAGACGTAAGGTACGTTATAGAAAAAAGAAGGGAAACAAATGATAAATAAAGGGATTTTGGATTGATTGGGTCAGGAATCAAAGTTTGGATTCGGTATGGATAAAAGAACTTCCTATGTTATACTATTCAAGTCTCGACGGCGAATTGATTTGATAGCTCAGATATTGTTATTCATGATATTGATTCGATTCAAGATCGTCGAGAGGTAATTCATTCATTGAATTTACAGGCGAAAGGTTTATCATCTCTATGGGATTAAATCCCGAGTTATTGCGAAGTAAAAAAACCGATGAGATTATGGAAGTAAATATTCTTGCATTTATTGCTACTGCACTATTCATTCTAGTTCCTACCGCTTTTCTACTTATCATTTACGTAAAAACAGTCAGTCAAAATGATTAATTCCAATGAATTTTCAAATTTAATTGAATGAAACTTTCCTTCTGAGTTCTTATCAAAAATGGACGAAGTAAAATGAAAAGGATTCCAATTTCGCGTCTTAAATGAAATGAGCGGACTATAATCGGCAGTATTTTATGAATTCGATAGTATGGTAAGAAAGATTCATCTATTTCTTTCTTACCATACTATCTATCTCTTAGTCTATAAAGTTCTACTCTAGAATAAAGATAGAGGCTTCATTTTATATAGATCAATCTACAATATTCTCTTCATATATGTGTATATCAATTCCCTATATTGTATGGAATTGACATAGCACCCAATTCGATTTATTTACTACATCTACTTGTTCCGATCAATCTGAAATAATCGTCTTAACTCTTATCTTATGATTCTAATTATGATTCGAATTACTAGATTTTTTATGATTTCCAATCTGAATATCGGTAGTTATGGAAAGAATCAATGATTGAAAAACGATATGGGCATATAGGTTACTAAAATCGCGTAGTAATCTTTTTTTTTAGTATTCCGAAGAAATAATTGATTTAACTATTGACAGGAGGCCCACGGGCACTTCTTCGGATTTCGAAAAGGAAGAGTAAACCTCACCGATTTTTAACGCCCGAACCATGATATGAAATAAGTCGATAAAGCAAAAATCTCCTTTCTAAAATTAGAAACCCAGCGGTAAATGCGCAATATGTGACTCGCCCGAGGCAAGATCTTATTATTGCATAGTCTCTCTCGTTAGACAACCAATATGTCTATATCATTTCTCATAGAAAGTGCGTATACACTTAGCAAAACGACTTCTTCTTTGAAGAGTAAAGAGGGATCAAAAAAAGGTCCGGTCTTCCTCAGTATCCATCTAATCTATAAGGATCGTAAGAGCCCCTTAATTGAAATAGAAAATTTCAGAAGAATTAGATTGGAAAAAATTTCCAATCATCTGGATCCCTTTCCTTTCGAAATACAAACATGGGAATCATTGAAATATTTCTTTGATTGAAAGAGTATGATTCCTATCATACATTACTCCATTGGACTCCAATGGAATTGGAAATTCAGATATTTTGATTTTAAATAGTTCAAAACGCGTTGCGGAACGATCTATAAAACAATTGATACAGTTTGATTCCTCAACTCAATTAT